TATTCGGGTGAATAGAATGAACAAAACAAAAAGAGTTACACATCATGAATTTTGTACCACAGATATGAATAAAGCATATACCTCCAGACATCTAGCTGAATAAGCGATCCATACTGGATAATAAATATCTGTATCAACCTATATTTTCAACCCGTAGAATAGATATTCACTATAAATGAATTATGTGCCAGGAACCAGATTTGAACTGGTGACACGAGGATTTTCAGTCCTCTGCTCTACCATCTGAGCTATCCCGACCCTTCTCACCGCATCATCCTTATTTTTACTCGAATACTTCGGTCTATGTTAATTAAAAAGACTAACAAAAAGATTACAAAGTTTTATTCCGGCTCTGCCTTTTTGTGTTTGTGAAGATTCACAACCAAGACTTTAGAAATAAGTTTCGATACGAGTAAATAGTATGGATTTTTAATGATTAAAAAAGAGATTAAAAAAAGGTATTCTGTTCTCAAAGATGTTAATTTGTACGTGTATCATAAGATACTATATGTGATAAAAAAAGCATTTTGTTCAGATCCATTTGTGAAAGAGTAGAAGGTATGAGAAAGAAAACAAATTTTGAAACGTTAACGAAAAGAGAGAATCAGAAGAATAATAATAAGGGAATCGGAGTCAAATAGGCTTTTTTGGGGATAGAGGGACTTGAACCCTCACGATTTCTAAAGTCGACGGATTTTCCTCTTACTCTAAATTTCATTGTTGTCGATATTAACACGTAGAACGGGACTCTATCTTTATTCTCGTCCGATAGTTTCTTAAAAGAAAAGATGTATCATACCTGGGGGTCAATAATTTGATCAACTAATCTAAATATTCGATTCTTTTTTTTTCAACTTGGAATACATTAACAACAATTATCTTATTTGTTATAGAATTTTTTGTTAGTTGTTATTTAATTATCTTATTTGTTATAGAATTTTTTGTTAGTTGTTATTTAATATAACAAGAATCAAATATAACAAAATCAAAATACAGAATCAGGTCATCATTAATTATTTGAAATAGTATTTCAATCAATTTCAGCATATACACTATATATACGTATGTATATACTTTTTTATCCTATCGGGATTGGGAGTTGGGACGGAAGGATGCCTTTCCTAAGAAAGGCGGTCAACCGAACCCCATTTGTTAGATGTTAGAACATCTTCCATTGAGTCTCTGCACCTATCCCCTTGTTTTAGTTTTATTCCCGGTTTCTGAACCTTTCTTTGTTTTTGGAAAATAGGATTTGGCTCAGGATTGCCCTTTTTTAATTCCAGGGTTTCTCTGAATTTGAAAGTTATTCACTTAGTAAGTTTCCATACCAAGGCTCAATCCAATTAAGTCCGTAGCGTCTACCAATTTCGCCATATCCCCTTTCTTTATATCTCATTATTGCAATTCTATTCTATTTTTTTTGTCTATCCTCTCCTCTTGAATATCTTTAAAGAGGGACCCTATTTCCATTTTTTTTTTTGTGCAATCAGAAATAATTCTATCATTTCGATATCCTCAATTCAATATGTATGTATATACACCGCGTATTAGATATGCCCTTGCTTCCCTTTTTTCGGGGGAACTTTGAATACTCGAAGGATCGCTTCTTTACTTTGTTTTTTTTTTAGAATCAAAAAGTTTTACAAATTCAAAGATAAAAAGATAAGTAGTATTCTATGTAAATTGAAATTAAATAAATTGATAAATTGAAACGAAAGTTCAATTAAAGTACCATTATACTATATAAGATAGATAAAAGATTACTATTAAAAGAGAAGGTAATATGATAAAAGTAATATGAAGTGAAGTATAACTGAAGTCCAGACTGTCAATTTCTAGCATCAAGTTCTAGTATAAGAATAATAAATTGAAAATTGACAAAGAGCTATTGGAATATTTCTTTACAACTCTAGAAGCCTTTGTTTACTTGAGTTCCTATACATATAATAATTGTTCTTATTTTAGCCCGCTTAGCTCAGAGGTTAGAGCATCGCATTTGTAATGCGATGGTCATCGGTTCGATTCCGATAGCCGGCTTTTGTCAATTTGGTTGATTTTTTACAATGTCTTTTTGTTTTGAAAGAAAAGAGATGAAAGAAAAGAGTATTGAAAAGGCCTCTCTTCCCTTTTTTCAAAGGGTCCCCGATCCAGTATAAATAAATATTATGTAGTTAGCAATTGCATTGCTAATAATTTTGCATTTTTCTTCAATTCATCATTTTGACTTGAAGAAAAATGAGAGTCGTTAAATCTTCGCAGAATAAATTCGGGACTTCTTACTAACTATATAGACCTTTACCTTTCTTTAATACCAATACCCTATAGTTTATATATGGATCTATATTATCTAATAAATATTATTATTAAATATTATAATATATATATATAAATAATATAAATTATAAATTATATAAATCTTTAGGAGTATTCTATTTTTCATATATTTTCTATTTTTTTTAGGATTTAGAGAGTTTAGAAGAAAAATTATCAATTTGAAATT